GTCGATTAATAATAGGAATTGTATATATAGAGTATTATAGAATATTTCTGTTATGTCCCAGGACAAAAAATTTGTGAATAATGAGACATGAGGAGGACTACTATGTCACTACAGGTGGACTACTCCTAATACGTGCAATTAGTCATTTTGCTAATCAATAAATGTTCAACTTCCTAACTTAAAGTCAGAATAATAAGAATTCGTTATAATGGTGGTTATCCTTTTCTTTTTATAAAAAATAATAGAGATATTTTCCGCTGAAAAACGAAGGCTAAAACTTGAGTTTAGTGGAAAAAAAAGCCCTTTATCAGATTTGAACCGATGACTTACGCCTTACCATGGCGTTACTCTACCACTGAGTTAAAAGGGCCGTTTTATTCAATTCATGAATTAGCCATTTTTTTTTCATTATGAGTCTACTGCATATATGTATATATGTACTATATGTACATAATATATACGTATATGCATAGGAGTTCATTCAGGAACAATAAATTGGATTTACTCCAAAATAAGATTATTATTTTGAATTTTTGAAAAAAAAATTCTAAAAAATCATAACATAAAAGAAAGTAGGAAAGATTTTTTGGATCTAGTCATACCATTAGACTATATTGACAATTCCAAAAAACTGCTCATACTATCATCATAGTATGATGATGGTCGGGCGTATATGCCCCTATCGTCTAGTGGTTCAGGACATCTCTCTTTCAAGGAGGCAGCGGGGATTCGACTTCCCCTGGGGGTAGGGTACTATGAAAGGAAGTTGATCATAGATTATCGATAAGCCTAGAATGAATTCTTCCTGGGTCGATGCCCGAGTGGTTAATGGGGACGGACTGTAAATTCGTTGGCAATATGTCTACGCTGGTTCAAATCCAGCTCGGCCCAATAATTCACCGCTCCATGAATATGATATAACCAATTTGTCTTCCATAAATGGAAATGCCTAATCCGTAGAAATAAAGAGAAAGGATCAATTTTTTTTCTCTATCCCTATTTTTCTCTTTCTGATCTTTCTAAGGATCTAATTCATGATACTTTACTTAATTAAGTAAAGTATCATGAAAAGCAAACAAAAAAGTTTAGTTCTTTTTTCTGATTGATTATCCACTTTTGGCCGTAAAATAATTATTGGTTACTAGTAATCCGTGTCACTCTCACTATAGCCCATATTATATGTGGATATGATATCAGTATATCATTCCTGTCTTTCTTACAATACGACGACTAGGACTAGAATGTTCTTATGATTACATTAAGAATATGTATGCCATACACCTCGCTGGGATTGTAGTTCAATTGGTCAGAGCACCGCCCTGTCAAGGCGGAAGCTGCGGGTTCGAGTCCCGTCAGTCCCGAACTAGGATCCGGTGAATTTATCAATTTATCTCTCTCTTTTCACAGAAAAGGGGGACAGGAAGCAAGATCTAATCCCCAGTGGGGATCCTTATTTCTTTTGTTTTTTATTTCGCATTTATCATCACACAAATATGGATACGGGAATTTAAAATCTTTCCACTACTCCCGATTGATAAAGGAGAGACATATCATATGTACATTAGTACAATTGGTGGTATTACTATATTCAGTATTTTTAGAGATACCATCCTCGTCTTACTTTCTTTTTCGATTGTTCTTGATCAATGAAATGGAGTAGAGTGATCCTATTTTACCGGGAGTACATACAAAAATGGTATTCGTTTATTGTACGATGGACAATGAACTTAACATAATTACCCCGACAGAGTACTTTTCAGGTTAAACCACACCTTTTCTAGTTCTGACTTTGTTTGTGTATCCTCAATGACTAATTGTAAACAATCTATCTCATTCTCATTCAAATTGTAGACATCATTTTTGATGTATGCATTCCAGTACAAATAAATACAAGAAAGAGGATACTAATAAAATAAAAGAAAAGACCGAGCAAGGACCCTTTTCAGTAAATTTGTTGGAATATTTGATCTTTTTTATTTAATCCCTTTTTTTCCATCTCACCTCGTTTGGGCCTGTGTGTGACCCATAGAATACCGGTCATATAATACCTCATAATTGTAAGTATAATACACAGGAAGGAGAGTTGTATAAGATAAGGAAGACAGTAGGTTATAGAAAAGAAAAAGTGGAAGAGGATGAAAAATCCAATGGGATTCCTGATCCAATAAAAAATCCCATTTCGTAATTAGTATGGATAAAGGATCTTCCCATGTTATACTATTCAATTCTCGACGATGAATCGATTTGATAGATCAGATATTGTTATTCATAATATTGATCCTATTCAGTATCATCAGGATCAATTCATCCCAATGAATTTACAGGAGTTAAATTTCTCATCTCTATGGGATTACATCCCGAGTTATTGCGAAGAAAAAAATAAATAAATAATGAAATTATGGAAGTCAATATTCTCGCATTTATTGCTACTGCACTGTTCATTCTAGTTCCTACTGCTTTTTTACTTATTATCTACGTAAAAACAGTCAGTCAAAATGATTAATTTGAATCTGAATTATTAGTTCTTATCAATCCTTTTTTCAATGATTGAAGAAATGAAAGAAAGGGATTAAAAGAAAATTCCAAGTCTTAAATGAAATGATCTGGTTGGAATCATAAAGTGTGGTAGAAAGGACTATATATAGTCCTTTCTACCACACTTTAGAGTATTTTATATTATCTAATATTGTATACAATGATATTATCATATAAAGTTGTATTGTATACAGATATAGACTTTATCTAAATGGAGGGTTTATATAGATCAATTTACAATATGTATGTATATGATGTATTAGATGTACATCTAATCTAAATAGTAGACTAGTACATCGAAATAGCAGTCTAATTCTATTTCTTTTTTTCGCTACATCCACTCGATTTCGATCAACCCAAAATAATCGAAGGCCAATTCTTCTAATTCCTAGGTTTCTTATAATTTTATATATAGGTTCCGGGATCCATCAAAAGAATTAATAGAGGAAGAATAGTATAGGAATATACTATAGCAAAAGAAAAAAAAACCAAGGAATTTTTTGGATTTCCCATCCCAAGAAGTCATTGATTGAGCCATTAACAGATCATTTACGAAGTTCTATGGTAACTTCTTCAGATTTTGAAAGGAAGTAGATTAGTAAAGGGGACTCGGACCATTTTTCATGCTTAAACATGACATGAGATGAGTCAAAAAAGCATAAAAAAATCTCTAGGAGTCTAAAATGTTAAATGTATGATATGTGGTGGATCACTCAGCGGAAGAAAGATCTAATTTTATTATGTGTAGAACCTCTTTGGACAACCACTAGTCACTTCCAGTAGAAAGTAAGTATCGTCGTAATCTAATAGCAGAACGATTTGTTCTTAGAACAGTGAAAGTAAAGAAAGAGAGAAACAAATAAAGAAAAAACTAGGGATTGGTTTTTTCTCGTTGTAATATCCATAATTCTGGTAAGAAGAGGTTTATCCAAACAGAATATTTAGGAGGAATTCGGTTGGAAAAAATTTCCTATCATGCGTAGATTTGAGTTTTGAAATACAACTAAACTATAGTAATCATTCGTTGTTTGATCGAATGGTTATTATTCATTATTGTCTTTCCAGTATAATTTTGAAAGAGAGACAAGCTTTTTAAAAATAAAGCTTCGAAAAACGATCAATGCAAAACGATCAATTAAACAATTGATACAATTCGATTACTCAATCGATTACTCAATCGATTACTCAATCAATTATTAATATACCTAGAGTCCACTCCTTCCCCATACTACGAGTGAAAGGGAAAATGTAAAGACTACCATTAAAGCAGCCCAAGCGAGACTTACTATATCCATGTGAATTATATCTCCTATTTCTATGAAGGAATTATTCCATTATTGATCAATAATCATAGTAGAATCAATGGCGCAGAGTCAAAATAGGATTCTGACTTAAGGCTATTGATGAACCAATTCAATGAATCCACTCGTAACAGATTCTTTATAGGATTTCTGGTAGAATTGGGAAGTATTAAGTAAAAATATGATACACATACCTTTTCCTTGCAAATTGCAAAGGAATGCTCCTAATGGAACATGTGGGAATAGTAAGACCTATTGTTTGTTTTGTTACCTTTCTTTCATAAGCAAAAAAAAAAAAAAATATACCATCAAGATAGATAACTATCTATTGGATACCTACATTTCCTATTTGATCTAAGCCTTACTGTCTTTCTTTCTGTGAAAGAATGGGGAGACATCACTACCATTATTACATACATTTTTTTTTGTAATCTCCTTACACGACCAAAGAAATCTTTTTTTTTTTTTTTTTTACTTTGACTCTGTTATTCTATAAGATAAGAGCCGACCAACCATCCTGATTGAATGTTTGAGTACTCGGAGTCTCTCATAAGTATGGATACAAAGTATCTTCAGTCCTTTCCACAACTCCTAAATTGATTTCCCATCAGTCTATCCAATCTAATTCCAGACAGAGTCAGTAGACCCTACGTTAGTGTAGGTAGTGTAAGATAATTAGGAAGTCTTGATAGTCTTTCGTATAATCTTTTCTTCAATCCTAGGAGCAAAAATGGAATGTCCTTTAGGAACCTTTGGATACCAAGATTTCTGACCTCTTACTTTCGTAGTTCTGGAATTAATAAGTAAGCCTTACCTCATCCCTATTGGTATATCTGTTTGGGCCGCTACCCAGAACCCAAACAGAACCAGATTTTGAGAAAACAACTTACAGTCTTTTATAGAACTATGTATTCTATAAATCAAGTATCGACAAGCTCCGTCCTTTGCCTTTGCTTATGCAGGGCAAGAATTTGTCGAGTTCTATTCTATCAGTAGAATAAGAAATTCTAAGTATTTTGTTGATCAGGCGACACCCAGATTTGAACTGGGGATAAAGGATTTGCAGTCCCCTGCCTTACCGCTTGGCCATGCCGCCAAATCCGATCCAAAATCGATGAAAATATTATTCATCCACATTTTATTACTAATTGTTTTTTTTTTTCA